AGGTCTTCTATTAAAAAAAACGAGATGAGTTTAGGCTCCCTTCCCTCTAAAAAAAAAAGAGATTACTGAACTTATTAAACTAACCTATCATTGATGTATTGTTTCATCGATATTAAAATCACGATGTCATTGTCTTGTTACTGAATGGGCCCTTTCAATTCTTTTAGGTTCATGGTCTACCCCGGGAAAAGATCTGTCCGAATTCTATTTGCACATATAGGACAAATGGTCTCAGTACCATTTTTTTGTTATGACTTCTTTTTTTTTTGTTAATTTCGTGTCTTGCTTTCCCAAAACTATTTGATGTATTCATCATACTATTCCGTTGGTTGGCAATTTGGGATCACTACTATCACTACTATAGTAATAGTAGGTATAAAGTAATAGTAGGTATAAGAATCATTTATGATACAAGTGGTAATCATACATATATTATATTAACAATTTGTTATCGATTTGGTATTTTCTGAACGGAGCCTGGATACTTTATTTTATCAGTCCAAGTAAACCATAAATTCTTCTAAATTGATAATATTGATCCCCAATATAAAATAAATTGATCTAATTGCACTTCACGCTCCGAATGATTGATTGATGCCTCACTCAATACAATATCTCTTGGGCGAAACAGAGGATATCTCGATCAGGGGAGAGAACGGGTAAATCCCATATGACCCAATATGTCTGACAAGTCGCACTATACGTCAACCCAAACCGCATCTTCCTCTCCAGGACTCCGAAAAGGTACTTTTGGAACACCAATGGGCATTAAATTAAAGAAAAAAATTTAGTACTATACTTCACTTTAATATGGAAACGTAACAATCAATGGTTTATTGTCTTCATCCCTTTTTTCTCTTTATTCTATTTGATACATAGATTGGAAAGTTTATAGAGTAAGACAGAATGAATAAAGAAAAAATTTGAACGAAGAAATTGATCGTTCGAATGATAAACAAGTATCTATCCATTCGTTCCCCAAAAATGGGACCAATCCTCCCATTGCGTATTGGTACTTATCGGGTATAGAATAGATCTGCTTCTCTTTGTTCTTACAAACAAAATTGTTCCGTTATTTTCAATGGAATGGAATAAATATTAATCCTTTCTGATACGGAATCTACTGAAAAGGTTAGGTACATAGTTAGTATATATAGTCTTTTCCAATGCGATAAAATAAAGTGACATAGTGTCTATTTTTCTTTGATAAAGAGGTATTTCCATGGGTTTACCTTGGTATCGTGTTCATACTGTCGTATTGAATGATCCCGGTCGATTGCTTTCTGTTCATATAATGCATACAGCTCTAGTTTCTGGTTGGGCTGGTTCGATGGCTTTATACGAATTAGCGGTTTTTGATCCCTCTGATCCCGTTCTTGATCCAATGTGGAGACAAGGTATGTTCGTTATACCCTTCATGACTCGTTTAGGAATAACCAATTCGTGGGGTGGTTGGAGTATTTCAGGAGGAACTATAACAAATCCGGGTATTTGGAGTTATGAAGGTGTGGCAGGGGCACATATAGTGTTTTCCGGTTTGTGCTTCTTGGCAGCTATCTGGCATTGGGTATATTGGGACCTAGAAATATTCTGTGATGAACGTACGGGAAAACCTTCTTTGGATTTGCCCAAGATCTTTGGAATTCATTTATTTCTCTCAGGGGTAGCTTGCTTTGGCTTTGGCGCATTTCATGTAACAGGTTTGTATGGTCCTGGAATATGGGTGTCCGATCCTTATGGACTAACTGGAAAAGTACAATCTGTAAATCCAGCGTGGGGCGCGGAAGGTTTTGATCCTTTTGTTCCGGGAGGAATAGCCTCTCATCATATTGCAGCGGGTACATTGGGCATATTAGCAGGCCTATTCCATCTTAGTGTCCGTCCGCCTCAACGTCTATACAAAGGATTACGTATGGGCAATATTGAAACTGTACTTTCCAGTAGTATCGCTGCTGTTTTTTTTGCAGCTTTTGTTGTTGCTGGAACTATGTGGTATGGTTCAGCAACTACCCCAATCGAATTATTTGGTCCTACTCGTTATCAGTGGGATCAGGGATACTTTCAGCAAGAAATATATCGAAGAGTTAGTGCCGGGCTAGCCGAAAATCTTAGTTTATCGGAGGCTTGGTCTAAAATTCCCGAAAAATTAGCTTTTTATGATTATATTGGTAATAATCCGGCAAAGGGGGGATTATTCAGAGCAGGCTCAATGGACAATGGGGATGGAATTGCTGTTGGATGGTTAGGACACCCCGTCTTTAGAGATAAAGAAGGGCGCGAGCTTTTTGTACGTCGTATGCCTACTTTTTTTGAAACATTTCCGGTAGTTTTGGTAGATGAAGACGGAATTGTGAGAGCTGATGTTCCTTTTAGAAGGGCAGAATCAAAGTATAGTGTTGAACAAGTAGGTGTTACTGTTGAGTTCTATGGTGGCGAACTTAATGGAGTAAGTTATTCTGATCCTGCTACTGTAAAAAAATATGCTAGACGTGCCCAATTAGGTGAAATTTTTGAATTAGATCGGGCTACTTTGAAATCCGATGGTGTTTTTCGTAGCAGTCCAAGGGGTTGGTTCACTTTTGGGCATGCTACGTTTGCTTTGCTCTTCTTTTTCGGACACATTTGGCATGGCGCTAGAACCTTGTTCAGAGATGTTTTTGCTGGTATTGATCCAGATTTGGATGCTCAAGTGGAATTTGGAACATTCCAAAAACTTGGAGATCCAACTACAAGGAGACAAGTAGTCTGATACGACATTGTTGTGGTATCTTTCGCCTCTATTTTTTTTATTTGACATTGGGTATCAGAGAAATCTTGACTTGAATCACCATCTTTTCTTTGACTTTTTTTCTTTCTTTATATGATATGGTAAATGATCCCAAATGAATAGGTGTGGAAGCTATAATTGTAAACCACGATCGAATCCATGGAAGCATTGGTTTATACATTCCTTTTAGTCTCGACTTTAGGGATAATTTTTTTCGCTATCTTTTTTCGAGAACCGCCTAAGGTTCCGACTAAAAAAATGAAATAACCTTTCGAAATAATTTAATTGAAGTAATGAGCCTCCCATATTGGGAGGCTCATTACTTCAACTAGTCCCCGTGTTCTTCGAATGGATCTCTTAGTTGTTGAGAGGGTTGCCCAAAAGCGGTATATAAGGCGTACCCAGTAAAGCTTACAAGTAAACCAGATATGGAGATGGCGACTAGGGTTGCTGTTTCCATTTTTAGATAATTTCAAGATCACAATGGATCTACGATAAGATCGTTTATTTACAACTACAACGGAATAGTATACAAAGTCAACAGATCTCAACCAATCGTTAAATAGGATTTATGGCTACACAAACCGTCGAGGATAGTTCTAGATCTGGGCCAAGACGAACTACTGTAGGGGATTTATTGAAACCATTGAATTCGGAATATGGTAAAGTAGCTCCGGGATGGGGGACTACACCGCTTATGGGGGTCGCAATGGCTCTATTTGCGATATTCCTATCTATTATTTTGGAAATTTATAATTCTTCCGTTTTACTGGATGGAATTTCAATGAGTTAGGTTTATAAGAACTATGAAGTCCTAGTCTTTCAATCAAAGAAAAAATTACTTTAGACTTGGATTTCTAGACCATTCTATTCTGGTAGTTCGACCGTGGAATTTATTTGTTTCGGTATTTCCGGAATATGAGTGTGTGACTTGTTATAATTGATCCTATTGATAATACATAGAATGGACCTGTTATCTCTATCAAGATGATTCTACCTCGTCGGATATTTATTCTAGTATCTGGAGCACGGAATATATAGAATAGATCAAGAAAAGAAATATTTGAACTATGATTCATACCTACTATTTATTCAGACCCCGCAACCGGACTCAAAAAAAATTCAAATAGGTATTTCCTAAATCAAACGAATTTTATTCCTTCAGATTTATTTTGACCGAAGGATAACTCTTTCTCTAGATTTTGTTGAGTCATTACATCCATTCATTCAATAAGTGATCATCAAAGGTTCTTACTCAGAGAACCTTTGAGTTTAGCTTGAGGCTAAATCATCGTGGTTCTAGTATGAATCTGAGGTTTCAATTGATTCATAGGGTCTCAACAAGAGAATTCCTATCAATAGTAAAACAAGAGTAAATCCGCAGTACGCACAAAAAAAACAATAAATCAAATAACAAATAAAAAATAGGGAAGAGAAGATTCAAGAGGCCTGTAACGATCAACATAAAGAAAGACAGATGAGCCAACTTGATATTTTTTGGCATTATCATCACAAAGAAGAGATTCCGGATTTTTGTTACTTCGTATCTTCGAGGCAAATCGAATCAAGCGGCTAATGAAGTTTTTAACTTTCTATTATATATCCGTTGAAATCAGTATTTGTGTGTTTCCGCTTGAGCCGTACGAGATGAAATTCTCATATACGGTTCTCAGAGGGGGAGTTCTATTGGGTTACCTATCTCAATAAAGTATATGATTGGTTTGAGGAACGTCTTGAGATTCAGGCGATTGCAGATGATATAACTAGTAAATATGTTCCTCCTCATGTCAACATATTTTATTGTTTAGGGGGGATCACACTTACTTGTTTTCTAGTACAAGTAGCTACGGGTTTTGCTATGACTTTTTACTATCGTCCAACCGTTACAGAGGCTTTTTCCTCTGTTCAATACATCATGACTGAGGCCAACTTTGGTTGGTTAATCCGATCAGTTCATCGATGGTCAGCAAGTATGATGGTTCTCATGATGATCCTGCACGTATTTCGTGTGTATCTCACAGGTGGATTTAAAAAACCTCGCGAATTAACTTGGGTTACAGGTGTGGTTTTGGCTGTATTGACTGCATCTTTTGGTGTAACTGGTTATTCCTTACCTCGGGACCAAATTGGTTATTGGGCAGTAAAAATCGTGACAGGCGTACCTGAAGCTATTCCTGTAATAGGATCGCCTTTAGTAGAGTTATTACGTGGAAGTGCTAGTGTGGGCCAATCC